TCGTATCGGTCGTATTCTTGAATTTGGAATGAAAAGAGGAGTAATGCTTCCTAGCACGGGACACAGAATAAGACCACTTAGATCAGAATAGCATTCACAGAAATGTTCTAACATAGAGTAGAATCGAACATTAAAGAGATTTGTTGACAACAGTAAGAAGATGGGCGCCTAATTCCAATACGATAGGGGTCTATCAGTGCAAGTCAGCTGAACACCGTGATTGATGAGTGGGTAGGTGGGTTAGGTGCACCTCTCGCCCAGTGGGAAGTAATAACGCTCCTCCCCCCCCCCTCCTGAATGAAGAAGTAGTGGGGCCCCTTCCCGCGTATGCGTCTTTATTTATTTAGATTCTTTCTATTTTTTATCCAGCTCGAAAACGGAAAGCGCGCTAGCTAGCGAGATTTACGTTTTCGAGCCAGCAAGCGGAGGATAGAAGAGAAAGCCAGAGCGAGCAAGCGAGAAAACGGAGAAAGCGCGCTAGCGAACGAGAAAAGGTAGTATGAGCGCACTTAAGAAGTTCAAAAGACCCTTCCTGAGCGCGCGGCGTTTATAAGAGCGCAGACGCGAACGAGAAAACGGAGCGCGCACTAGCGCGCGGAGGCTTGAGAGCCAGCGAGAAAACGGAGCGCGCACTAGCGCGCTCTTTCGAGCCTCCGCTTGCTCTTTGGCGCGCTTCGGGTCCTTTCGGACCGGAGCTTGCTCTTTGGCGCGCTTCGTCCTTCGGACCCTACGCTTGCTGGGGAGGAACGACCCGGAGCGAGCAAGAGAGCAAGCGGAGGGGAGGAACGACCCGGAGCGAGCAAGAGAGCAAGCGGAGGGGAGGAACGACCCTACGCGAGCAAGAGAGCAAGCGGAGGCTCGAAAGCCGGAGCGCGCTAGTGCGCGCGTATAGAGTCCGCATTGCTTGCTGCTCCGGCTTGAGAGCCAGCAAGCGTAGGTGCTGAAAGCCGGAGCGCGCCAAAGAGCAAGCTCCGGGTCCGAAGGACGAAGCGCGCCAAAGAGCAAGCTCCGGGGAGGAAGGACCGTAGGCTTGCTCTCTGGCAAGCGTAGGCTTGAGATAGAAAGCCGGAGCGCGCCGATTCTTTTCTTGCTAGCGCGCTCCGGGTCCTTCCGGACCTTCGCTTGCTGCTCTCCTTCGGACCCTCCGCTTGCTCTTTGGCGCGCTTCGCTTCCAGCGCCTCCGCTTGCTGCTCCGGCTTTCGAGCATACTTTTCTTATTTTGCTCTCTGGCTCGCGTAGGGTCCTTCCGGACCTCCGCTTGCTAGGCGAGAAAGCCGTAGCAGCAAGCGAGAAAACTACGCGCGCACTAGCGCGCTCCGGCTTTCGAGCCTCCGCTTGCTCTCTTGCTCGCGTAGGGTCGTTCCGGACCTCCGCTTGCTCTCTTGCTCGCGTAGGGTCGTTCCGGACCTCCGCTTGCTCTCTTGCTCGCGTAGGGTCGTTCCGGACCTCCGCTTGCTCTCTTGCTCGCTCCGGGTCGTTCCTCCCCAGCAAGCGTAGGGTCCGAAGGACGAAGCGCGCCAAAGAGCAAGCTCCGGTCCGAAAGGACCCGAAGCGCGCCAAAGAGCAAGCGGAGGCTCGAAAGAGCGCGCTAGTGCGCGCTCCGTTTTCTCGCTGGCTCTCAAGCCTCCGCGCGCTAGTGCGCGCTCCGTTTTCTCGTTCGCTAGCGCGCTCTCCGTTTTCTCGCTCCCCGGAGCTCGCTTGCTCTTTCTCGCCTCCGCTTGCTTTCTTGCTCGCTCCGGGTCGGTTCTCCCCGTAGCTTGCTGGAGAATCTTTATAAAAAAATATCTCTGACAAAACGCAATTCGTCGAAGGGAAAAAAAAAGAAGAGAAAGAAAGGGAAGCAAGCGTAGGCTAGAACGGAGCGAGCAAGAGAGCAAGCGGAGGGGAGACCCGGAGCGAGCAAGAGAGCAAGCGGAGGGGAGACCGGAGCGAGCAAGAGAGCAAGCGGAGGGTCCGAAGGACGGAGCGAGCAAGCAAGCGGAGGCTGCTCGAATAGAAAGCCGTAGCAGCAAGCGAGAAAACGGAGCGCGCACTAGCTTTTGTCGCTAGTGCGCGCGTAGTTTTCTCGTTCGCTAGCGCGCTTGTATAGAGTCCGCTTTGCTAGCTAGCGCGCTTGTTGTTTTCGAGCTTTCTTTCAATCCAAATAAGAGAACAAAGAAACCACTCAAAAATGAAAGTTAGATAAAGAAGTTTCAGTAAGAACTAGCCCGTCACTTCTTCCCCCAGCAAGCGGAGGGGAGACCGGAGCGAGCAAGAGAGCAAGCGAAGGGGGAGAGAGGCGACCCGGAGCGCGCGTCGTCTTTTGTCGCTAGCGCGCGTAGGCTATAAAGCCGTAGCTTGCTCTCTGGCTCGCTTCGGGTCGTTCCGGACCTCCGCTTGCTGGCTCTCACGCCGCGTTAGCGCTTGTAGTTTTCTCGCCCCTCTCTCCTTTTTTGTGTTTCCACTCGGGCTTTTCATTCTGTTTTCTTTATCAAAATATTAATGTAGAAAGGTGAGGCACTTTCCCCGGCATACGGAAAAAAAAAGCCAGGATGACGGCTTTGTAAGAGACGGGGAGGGGGAGGCTCTCGAAAGCAAACGAGACTAGAAATAACATGGGAATTCGCACCATTCCTATGAGTGCTTTTGTCTCGAAGAGCCAACGGGCAGCCCTCTCTCTCTATCTCGGTCTCGGTTTAGCATCATATATCGATCTGGAGAATTTTTGGATTGATTGTAGTGCGGATTAAGGAGCAGCTCCTCCATGCTGTGGCTGTGGAGGTGGGGGCTGCCGCCTCCCTTGGTTTTTTTGGAGCAGATCCAGGTTGGTCCGGAAAGTCATGGGAGAGGCAGGCAAAGTGAAATATAATAATATACTGGTGCTACTATAGAATCTTATGAATCAAGCACGGCACACTTTCTATATCTCCTCCGTCTACAAGGTGAACAGCTTAGCTTACAGCACAGCGTGTTCGCCACCACACCGGCTGGCTGGTGCATTGGCCTTACCGTAATAGGGCCGAGAGGAGCAAGCGGAGGCTAGACCGGAGCGAGCAAGAAAGCGGCGAGAAAGAGCAAGCGGAGGCGAGAAAGAGCAAGCGGAGGCTACGGCTCGAATAGAAAGCCGGAGCGAGCAAGCGATCAAACGTAGAGCGCGCTAGCGAACGAAGCGGACTCTATACGTATTCGCGCACTTCAGAAGTGAAAAAGACCCTTCCTGAGCGCGCGGCGTTTATAAGAGCGCAGACGCGAACGAGAAAACGGAGCGCGCACTAGCGCGCGGAGGCTTGAGAGCCAGCGAGAAAACGGAGCGCGCACTAGCGCGCTCCGGCTTTCGAGCCTCCGCTTGCTCTTTGGCGCGCTTCGGGTCCTTTCGGACCGGAGCTTGCTCTTTGGCGCGCTTCGTCCTTCGGACCCTACGCTTGCTGGGGAGGAACGACCCTACGCGAGCAAGAGAGCAAGCGGAGGTCCGGAACGACCCTACGCGAGCAAGAGAGCAAGCGGAGGTCCGGAACGACCCTACGCGAGCAAGAGAGCAAGCGGAGGGGAGGAACGACCCTACGCGAGCAAGAGAGCAAGCGGAGGCTCGAAAGCCGGAGCGCGCTAGTGCGCGCGTATAGAGTCCGCATCGCTTGCTGCTCCGGCTTGAGAGCCAGCAAGCGTAGGTGCTGAAAGCCGGAGCGCGCCAAAGAGCAAGCTCCGGGTCCGAAGGACGAAGCGCGCCAAAGAGCAAGCTCCGGGGAGGAAGGACCGTAGGCTTGCTCTCTGGCAAGCGTAGGCTTGAGATAGAAAGCCGGAGCGCGCCGATTCTTTTCTTGCTAGCGCGCTCCGGGTCCTTCCGGACCTTCGCTTGCTGCTACGGCTTTCTATTAGAGCCGGAGCTTGCTCTCTTGCTCGCGTAGGGTCGTTCCTCCACGTAGCTTGCCGGAGAGCAAGCGTACGCTTTCTCGCCTCCGCTTGCTCTTTGGCGCGCTTCGGGTCCTTTCGGACCTCCGCTTGCTGGGCGCAGACGCTCTCGAGAAAAGGGAGAGCGCAGACGCGCGCTACGGGTCCTTTCGGACCCCCTAGCTTGCTCTTTTGGCGCGCTTCGGGTCCTTTCGGACCTCTGCTTGCTGCTACGGCTTTCTCGCCTCCGCTTGCTCTTTGGCGCGCTTCGGGTCCTTTCGGACCTCTGCTTGCTGGCTCTCAAAGACGACGCGCGCTTTCCGTTTTCTCGTTCGCTAGCGCGCTTTCCGTTTTCGAGCTCCATATCTCGTGACACGCGGAGCGTGGCATTTCCTTTGAGTTAGTCCGTATAACTTCTAACCAAAAGATTCATTCTTTATTGTTGAATCAAGTACCAGGTGCATTGCCTCTTTGAGTGAAGAAGAGAAGGGCTTTGTATAGAAACTCTTGAGCCATGTTCGTCGCCCTAGGCTCACCATTCTTATTTCATTTCATTTTTTTGATGGGTTCTAGCTACAAAGAACATATACATGGAGCTATGTCGACTTACGTACGTCTGTCTCGTTGACCAAACGATCCGGTATACCAGGCTACGTATCATCCCCTCTTTCCATAGAGGAGAGATAAAGAAAAAGAAAAGATATAGTGATCGTGCCGTAAGACCTTGTTCGTTTCTACTTGACGTTATTTTCCTCGGTTTTTTGAAACCATAAGGTAGCTTGCTTACTTAGCGCTTGCGCTAAGGATCTAATCAGAGTCAAACAACTTGGATTTGAAAAAAAAAACCTTTCCTTTATTAGCCGGAGTACAAGTGTACTCCTTGATCTTTAGTAAAGGCGGATTAAGCCAAAAAAGATTTGATTTTTCAAAAAGTCTCAACGTCCTCGTTGAGAGTTGCTCTGCGAGACGTCCAGTAGTCTCTGACTTGGTCTTCGAATCGTACGTTTCAGCCCGTTCCCAGCTTGCCTCGCTCTCAGGTTGGCCCTTCTACTTGACTAAGTAGTATTCCACTCGTGCAGTGGGTGTATGGACTAGCCCCCTCCTGTCGCAATGGTGTGGGGCGTCAGAAGCTGTTG